GCTAGCGTAGCTTAATACAAAGCATAACACTGAAGATGTTAAGATGGGCCCTGAGAAGCTCCGCATGCATAAAGGCATGGTCCTGACCTTATTATTAGCTTTAACCCGACTTACACATGCAAGTCTCCGCATCCCCGTGAGTATGCCCTTAATCCCCTGCCCGGGGACGAGGAGCGGGCATCAGGCACAAACTTTTAGCCCAAGACGCCTGGCCAAGCCACACCCCCAAGGGAATTCAGCAGTGATAAATATTAAGCCATAAGTGAAAGCTTGACTCAGTCAGGGTTAAGAAGGCCGGTAAAACTCGTGCCAGCCACCGCGGTTAAACGAGAGGCCCTAGTTAATAATTTACGGCGTAAAGGGTGGTTAAGGAAAGCATAATAATAAAGCCGAATGGCCCTTTGGCTGTCATACGCTTCTAGGTGTCCGAAGCCCAACATACGAAAGTAGCTTTAATATAACCCACCTGACCCCACGAAAGCTGAGAAACAAACTGGGATTAGATACCCCACTATGCTCAGCCGTAAACCTAGGCGTCCAACTACAATTGACGTCCGCCCGGGTACTACGAGCATTAGCTTGAAACCCAAAGGACCTGACGGTGCCTTAGACCCCCCTAGAGGAGCCTGTTCTAGAACCGATAACCCCCGTTAAACCTCACCACTTCTAGCCAACCCAGCCTATATACCGCCGTCGTCAGCTTACCCTGTGAAGGCAACAAAAGTAAGCAAGATGGGCACAACCCAGAACGTCAGGTCGAGGTGTAGCGCACGAAGTGGGAAGAAATGGGCTACATTTTCTATAATAGAATACTACGAATATGCAACATGAAATAGTGCTTGAAGGAGGATTTAGTAGTAAGAAGGAAGCAGAGTGTCCTTTTGAACCCGGCTCTGAGGCGCGTACACACCGCCCGTCACTCTCCCCTGTCAAAATGCAATAAAGATAATTAACACTAAAGCGCCGACAAGGGGAGGCAAGTCGTAACATGGTAAGTGTACCGGAAGGTGCACTTGGATTAAATTACAGGGCGTGGCTGAGTCAGTCAAGCATCTCACTTACACCGAGAAGACATCCATGCAAGTTGGATCACCCTGAGCCAAACAGCTAGCCTAATAATTAATATAATTTAATAATATTTATAACAAAGAATGACCTAACACAATAAATTAAACCATTTTTTTACCTGAGTATGGGAGACAGAAAAGGTGCACCCTAGAGCAATAGAAAAAGTACCGCAAGGGAAAGCTGAAAGAGAAGTGAAACAACCCATATAAGCAATAAAAAACAAAGACTAAACCTTGTACCTTTTGCATCATGATTTAGCCAGCACCCCCAAGCAAAGAGACCTTTAGTTTGAAGCCCCGAAACCAGGTGAGCTACCCCGAGACAGCCTATTAATTTAGGGCTAACCCGTCTCTGTGGCAAAAGAGTGGGAAGAGCTCTGGGTAGAAGTGACAGACCTACCGAACCTGGTGATAGCTGGTTGCCTGAGAAGTGGATAGAAGTTCAGCCTCACACGCCCCAAACCAGAAAATACACCACTAAGGTAATTAGGGATATACGTGAGAGTTAGTTGAAGGGGGTACAGCCCCTTTAACAAAGGATACAACCTTCCCAGGAGGATAAAGATCATAATTCATAAAACATCCTGTTCTAGTGGGCCTAGAGGCAGCCACCTAATCAGAAAGCGTTAAAGCTCAGACAGAAAAAAGTTTATTATACTGATAAGAAATCTTACTCCCCTATTAGTATCAGGCCAACCCATGCCAACATGGAAGAGATTATGCTAAAATGAGTAATAAGAAGACCTCCTCTTCTCCTAGCACAAGTGTAAACCAGACCGGACTAACCACTGGAACTTAACGAACCCAACCCAAGAGGGTAATGTGAATGACATAAACCTCAAGAAGAACTCGCAACTAAAAATCGTTAACCCTACACTGGAGTGCTTTTTAAGGGAAAGACTAAAAGGGGGGGAAGGAACTCGGCAAACACAAGCCTCGCCTGTTTACCAAAAACATCGCCTCCTGCAACCATACTGAGTATAGGAGGTCCAGCCTGCCCAGTGACTACGGGTTCAACGGCCGCGGTATTTTGACCGTGCAAAGGTAGCGCAATCACTTGTCTCTTAAATGGAGACCTGTATGAATGGCTAGACGAGGGCTTAACTGTCTCCCTCCCCCAGTCAGTGAAATTGATCTATCCGTGCAGAAGCGGGTGTAATAATACAAGACGAGAAGACCCTTTGGAGCTTAAGGTACAGTGTTCAACCACGTTAAACGACTCCACAAGAAGCAAGAACTTAGTGGTAATGAACTTTTACCTTCGGTTGGGGCGACCACGGAGGAAAAAGGAGCCTCCGAGTGGATTGGGTTAAATCCCTAAAGCCAATAGATACATCTATAAGCCGCAGAATATCTGACCAATAATGATCCGGCTAAAAGGCCGATCAACGGACCAAGTTACCCTAGGGATAACAGCGCAATCCTCTCCCAGAGTCCATATCGACGAGGGGGTTTACGACCTCGATGTTGGATCAGGACATCCTAATGGTGCAGCCGCTATTAAGGGTTCGTTTGTTCAACGATTAAAGTCCTACGTGATCTGAGTTCAGACCGGAGTAATCCAGGTCAGTTTCTATCTGTAGCGCTACTTTTCCTAGTACGAAAGGATCGGAAAAGAGGGGCCCATGCCTGAGGTATGCCCCACCCCTAATTGATGAAAACAAATAAATTAAGTAAAGGGCGGGCCAAAACCCCTGCCATCCTAGATAAGGACATACTGGGGTGGCAGAGCATGGTAAATTGCGAAAGGCCTAAGCCCTTTAAACCAGAGGTTCAAATCCTCTTCCCAGTTTATGCTAAGCACTCTAATAAGTCACGTAATTAATCCTCTCGCCTATATTGTCCCCGTCCTATTGGCCGTGGCTTTCCTAACTTTACTCGAACGTAAAGTATTAGGGTATATGCAATTACGAAAGGGCCCTAATGTAGTAGGACCCTATGGGCTCCTACAACCTATTGCTGACGGAGTCAAATTGTTTATTAAAGAACCCGTACGTCCTTCTACCTCATCCCCTTTCCTCTTCTTAGCAGCCCCTATTCTTGCACTTACCCTCGCTATGGTATTATGAGCCCCCATGCCTATACCCCACCCTGTTATTAATTTAAACTTAGGCATTCTATTTATTCTAGCTCTATCCAGCCTCGCAGTATATTCTATTCTTGGCTCAGGATGAGCATCAAATTCAAAATATGCCCTAATCGGAGCCTTACGGGCAGTGGCTCAAACAATTTCGTATGAGGTAAGTCTTGGACTCATCCTCCTCTGCATTATTGTCTTCTCAGGAGGCTATACCCTACAAACATTTAATACCGCTCAAGAGAGCATCTGATTATTAGCCCCTGCATGACCCCTAGCTGCAATGTGATATATCTCAACCCTAGCAGAGACTAACCGGGCACCCTTTGACTTAACTGAAGGTGAGTCAGAACTCGTATCAGGCTTTAACGTAGAATATGCAGGCGGGCCTTTCGCATTATTTTTTCTGGCCGAATACGCTAACATTTTGCTCATAAATACTCTCTCAGCCGTACTATTTTTAGGAACCACTAGCTTCACAACCATACCTGAATTAACAACAACCGGGCTTATGATTAAAGCAGCACTCCTCTCAGTTATGTTCCTCTGAGTACGAGCTTCTTACCCCCGATTTCGATATGACCAACTTATACATTTAGTTTGAAAGAACTTCCTCCCCTTAACACTGGCCCTTGTCTTGTGACATATTTCCCTTCCCATCGCGATAGCGGGCCTTCCCCCACAATTATAGTTTAGGAACTGTGCCCGAATGCCTAGGGACCACTTTGATAGAGTGGCTAATAGGGGTTAAAATCCTCTCAGTTCTTAGAAAGAAGGGGATCGAACCCATACCCAAGAGATCAAAACTCTTAGTGCTTCCTCTACACCACTTTCTAAGATGGGGTCAGCTAAATAAGCTTTCGGGCCCATACCCCGAAAATGACGGTTAAAATCCCTCCTCCATCAATGAACCCTTACGTATTAACTATTCTATTGTCCAGCCTGGGATTGGGAACCACTCTTACCTTTGCTAGCTCCCACTGACTACTAGCTTGAATAGGATTGGAAATTAACACCCTAGCCATTGTTCCCCTGATGGCGCAACACCATCACCCCCGTGCAGTGGAAGCAACCACAAAATACTTTTTAATCCAAGCTACCGCAGCAGCCATAATCCTCTTCGCAAGCACAACAAATGCATGAATTATGGGCGAATGAGATATTAATAATATATCAAGCCCAATTGCCAGTGCAATAATTATTGCCGCCTTAGCACTTAAAATTGGTCTGGCTCCTATACACTTTTGAATACCTGAAGTACTCCAAGGATTGGACCTCTTAACAGGACTAATTATATCTACCTGACAAAAGCTTGCCCCACTCGCCCTTATCGTTCAAACAGCCCAAGCTGTTGATCCCTTACTACTAACAATCTTAGGCTTAACCTCGACCCTTGTTGGTGGATGAAGTGGCTTAAACCAAACCCAATTGCGAAAAATCCTAGCCTATTCTTCAATTGCACACATAGGTTGAATACTTATTGTTCTTCAATACGCCCCCCAGCTCACCCTCCTAGCCCTAGCAACGTATATCCTTATGACATCCGCAGCATTTCTTACTTTAAAACTTTCGTCCGCCACAAAAATCAACACGCTCACCACTGTATGATCGAAAAGCCCTATCCTCACTACCACCACTGCCCTGGTACTTCTGTCATTAGGAGGTTTACCACCACTTACAGGGTTTATACCAAAATGGTTAATTCTAGAAGAATTGACTAAGCAAAGTCTCCCCCTTACGGCCACCATTATGGCTCTTGCCGCCCTTCTTAGTTTATACTTTTATTTACGCCTTTGCTACGCCATGACACTCACCATCTCCCCAAACACCACAGCCGCAGCCACCCCTTGACGGCTCCGAACAACTCAAGCCTCCCTACCCCTAGCCCTCTTTATCATGATAGCACTTGGCCTCCTTCCAGTGTCCCCTACTATTGTTGCTCTATTCACCTAGGAACTTAGGATAGTACTAGACCAAGGGCCTTCAAAGCCCTAAGCAGAAGTGAAAATCTTCTAGTTCTTGATAAGACCTACAAGAGTCTATCTTGCATTTTCTAATTGCAAATCAAATGTTTTTATTAAACTAAGGCCTTTCTAGATGGGAAGGCCTCGATCCTACAAACTCTTAGTTAACAGCTAAGCGCTCAAGCCAGCGAGCATCCATCTACTTTTCCCGCCGTTAGCCGAGAAAGGCGGGAAAAGCCCCGGCAGGAAATCAATCTGCGTCTCTGGATTTGCAATCCAACGTGTACTCCACTACGGGGCTTTGGTAGAGAGAGGATTTAAACCTCTGTCTTCGGGGCTACAACCCACCGCCTAGGCGCTCGGCTACCCTACCTGTGGCAATTACACGCTGATTCTTTTCTACAAACCACAAAGACATTGGTACCCTTTATCTTGTATTTGGTGCCTGAGCCGGAATAGTGGGGACTGCCCTAAGCCTCCTTATTCGGGCCGAACTAAGCCAACCTGGCTCACTTTTAGGCGATGACCAAATTTATAATGTTATCGTTACCGCCCATGCCTTCGTAATAATTTTCTTTATAGTAATGCCAATTCTTATTGGAGGGTTTGGAAATTGACTCGTCCCATTAATAATTGGTGCACCTGATATAGCATTCCCTCGAATAAATAACATAAGCTTCTGACTTTTACCCCCATCATTCCTACTGTTATTAGCGTCTTCTGGTGTTGAAGCCGGGGCAGGAACTGGATGAACGGTATATCCGCCACTAGCAGGTAATCTTGCCCACGCAGGCGCATCAGTAGACTTAACAATCTTTTCACTTCACTTAGCAGGTGTATCATCAATTCTAGGCGCGGTTAACTTCATTACTACTATTATTAATATGAAACCTCCGGCCATCTCACAATATCAAACACCCCTGTTTGTATGGGCCGTACTAGTGACAGCCGTCCTTCTCCTTTTATCACTACCAGTCTTGGCTGCGGGAATTACAATACTTCTTACGGACCGTAATCTTAATACTACATTTTTTGATCCGGCAGGAGGGGGAGACCCAATCTTATATCAACACTTATTCTGATTCTTTGGACATCCAGAAGTTTACATTCTTATTTTACCCGGATTTGGTATTATTTCACATGTTGTAGCTTACTACGCTGGTAAAAAAGAACCATTCGGTTATATAGGAATAGTCTGAGCGATGATGGCCATTGGTCTTCTTGGATTTATTGTCTGAGCCCATCATATGTTTACTGTCGGAATGGACGTAGACACACGTGCATACTTTACATCGGCAACAATAATTATTGCCATCCCTACTGGTGTGAAAGTATTTAGCTGACTTGCTACACTTCACGGAGGTTCTATTAAATGAGAAACCCCTATACTGTGGGCCTTAGGATTTATTTTTCTTTTTACCGTAGGGGGATTAACAGGAATCGTGTTAGCCAACTCATCACTCGACATTGTTCTTCACGACACATATTATGTGGTCGCCCACTTCCACTACGTATTATCAATAGGTGCCGTATTTGCTATCATGGCAGCCTTTGTCCACTGATTTCCACTCTTCTCAGGGTATACCTTAAATGATACTTGAACAAAAGTCCACTTCGGAGTTATATTTATTGGTGTAAATCTTACATTCTTTCCTCAACACTTCCTGGGCTTAGCAGGGATGCCACGACGGTATTCTGACTACCCAGACGCCTATGCCCTATGAAATACAGTATCATCTATTGGATCACTTATTTCACTAGTGGCAGTAATTATGTTCCTATTTATCCTCTGAGAAGCCTTCGCGGCAAAACGAGAAGTATCCTCAGTAGAATTAACTATAACAAACGTAGAATGACTTCACGGCTGCCCTCCACCATATCACACGTTTGAGGAACCAGCATTTGTTCAAGTTCAATCAAACTAACGAGAAAGGGAGGAATTGAACCCCCATGTACTGGTTTCAAGCCAGCCACATAACCACTCTGTCACTTTCTTCTAGAAGACATTAGTAAAATGTACATTACATCACCTTGTCGAGGTGAAATTGCAGGTTAAACCCCTGTATGTCTTAGGCCTTAAGGCTTAATGGCACATCCCACACAACTAGGATTCCAAGACGCGGCATCACCCGTTATAGAAGAACTTCTTCACTTTCATGACCACGCTCTAATAATTGTATTCCTGATTAGCACTTTAGTACTTTACATTATTGTCGCAATGGTCTCAACCAAACTAACCAATAAATATATTTTAGATTCTCAAGAAATCGAAATTGTATGAACAGTCCTACCAGCTGTTATTCTAGTTCTGATTGCACTCCCCTCTCTCCGTATTTTATACCTTATGGATGAAATTAATGACCCTCACTTAACAATTAAAGCCATAGGACATCAATGATATTGAAGTTATGAATACACCGACTACGAAGACCTAGGATTTGATTCATATATAATTCCGACTCAAGATTTGACCCCAGGGCAGTTCCGACTCCTGGAGACAGACCACCGAATAGTGGTTCCAATAGAATCACCAGTTCGTGTATTAGTATCCGCGGAAGACGTATTACACTCTTGAGCCGTCCCATCTTTAGGTGTAAAAATAGACGCGGTGCCCGGACGATTAAACCAAACTGCCTTCATCGCCTCACGCCCAGGGGTGTTTTACGGACAATGCTCCGAAATCTGCGGCGCTAACCACAGCTTTATACCTATTGTAGTTGAAGCTGTTCCACTAGAACACTTCGAAAGTTGATCCTCATTAATGCTAGAAGACGCCTCACTAGGAAGCTAATAATTGGACTAAGCGTTGACCTTTTAAGTCAAAGTCTGGTGCCTGCCGACCACCTCTAGTGACATGCCCCAACTCAACCCTAATCCCTGATTCGCAATTCTAGTGTTTTCATGAATCGTATTCCTAACCATTATTCCGACTAAAATTTTAAGTCATATTGGACCTAATGAGCCCGCCCACATGAAGGAAGAAAAACATAAAACTGAATCCTGAAATTGACCATGATAGTAAGCTTTTTCGACCAATTTGCAAGCCCATCTTTTCTAGGAATTCCACTTATTGCTATTGCAGTTGCACTACCATGAGTGTTATTTCCAACACCAACATCTCGATGAATTAATAACCGACTTATCACTGTTCAAACATGATTTATTAACCGCTTTACCAATCAGCTTATACTCCCCTTAAATGTAGGAGGACACAAATGAGCACTACTCCTGGCCTCTTTAATAGTGTTTCTTATTACTATCAATATGCTAGGCCTTCTACCGTATACCTTTACACCCACAACACAACTATCCCTTAATATAGGACTCGCTGTACCACTGTGACTCGCCACAGTAATTATTGGTATGCGAAACCAGCCAACAGTTGCCCTCGGACATCTTCTGCCAGAAGGAACCCCTATCCCTTTAATTCCTGTACTAATTATTATCGAAACAATTAGCCTCTTTATTCGGCCACTGGCACTAGGAGTCCGACTTACAGCAAACCTTACAGCAGGTCACCTACTCATTCAACTCATCGCCACAGCTGTGTTTGTATTATTACCCATAATGCCAACGGTAGCAATTCTAACTGCCGCTGTTCTTTTTCTACTAACGCTTCTGGAAGTTGCAGTAGCCATAATTCAAGCCTACGTATTTGTTTTACTATTAAGCCTATACCTGCAAGAGAACGTTTAATGGCCCACCAAGCGCATGCATATCATATGGTTGATCCAAGCCCATGACCACTAACCGGAGCCGTCGGTGCTCTACTAATAACATCCGGCCTAGCAATCTGGTTCCACTTCCATTCAATAACGCTGATAACTCTTGGATTAGTTCTTCTGCTTCTTACAATATTTCAATGATGACGTGATATTATTCGAGAAGGCACTTTCCAAGGACACCACACACCTCCAGTGCAAAAAGGATTACGCTACGGGATAATCCTATTTATTACTTCCGAAGTATTCTTTTTTCTAGGCTTCTTCTGAGCCTTTTACCACTCAAGCCTAGCGCCAACACCCGAGCTAGGAGGATGTTGACCACCTACAGGAATTACTACACTCGACCCATTCGAAGTACCACTTCTAAATACAGCTGTACTACTAGCATCAGGGGTAACAGTTACATGGGCCCACCATAGCATTATAGAAGGCGAGCGAAAGCAAGCTATCCAATCTCTTGCACTCACTATTATCCTAGGAGTCTATTTTACCGCGCTTCAAGCTATAGAATATTATGAAGCACCTTTTACAATTGCAGACGGTGTATACGGCTCAACATTCTTCGTAGCAACGGGATTTCACGGATTACACGTTATCATTGGCTCAACCTTCTTAGCCGTATGCCTTCTACGTCAAATTCAATATCACTTTACATCCGAACACCACTTCGGCTTCGAAGCAGCCGCCTGATACTGACATTTTGTCGACGTAGTATGACTATTCCTTTACGTATCCATCTATTGATGAGGCTCATATCTTTCTAGTATTAAATTAGTACAAATGACTTCCAATCATTTAGTCTTGGTTAAATCCCAGGGAAAGATAATGAACCTAATTACAACTATTATTGTTATTACAATGGCCTTATCTTCAATTCTAGCAATTGTCTCCTTCTGATTACCGCAAATAAACCCAGACGCAGAGAAACTCTCGCCTTATGAGTGCGGATTTGATCCATTAGGGTCTGCCCGCTTACCCTTTTCAATTCGATTCTTCTTAGTGGCAATTTTATTCCTTTTATTTGACTTAGAAATTGCTCTTCTTCTCCCCCTGCCTTGAGGAGATCAACTCCATAACCCAACCGGAACATTCTTTTGAGCTACCGCAGTTCTAATGCTACTCACCCTAGGATTAATTTATGAATGAATTCAAGGAGGCCTAGAGTGAGCAGAGTAGGGAGTTAGTCCAAAAAAGACCTCTGATTTCGGCTCAGAAAATTATGGTTTAAATCCATAACCCCCTTATGACACCCGTACACTTTAGCTTTAGCTCGGCCTTTATTTTAGGGCTAATAGGATTAGCGTTTCACCGCACACATTTGCTCTCAGCACTATTATGCTTAGAAGGGATAATATTATCCCTATTTATTGCGCTGGCCCTATGAACCTTACAATTTGAATCAACAAGCTTCTCTACGGCACCCATATTACTGCTGGCTTTCTCTGCCTGTGAAGCAAGTACAGGCCTTGCACTCCTAGTAGCCACCGCTCGTACCCATGGCACAGACCGCTTACAAAACCTTAATCTTCTACAATGCTAAAAGTATTAATTCCCACAATTATATTATTTCCAACAATTTGGCTGGTCCCCTCCAAATGATTATGAACGTCTACAATTACCCATGGGCTTTCAATTGCACTTATTAGCCTAACCTGACTTAAGTGAACCTCAGAGACTGGATGGACCATATCCAACGCATATTTAGGCACAGACCCCTTGTCCACCCCTCTTCTGGTATTAACATGCTGACTTCTTCCCCTAATAATTCTAGCCAGTCAAAACCATCTTAGCCCTGAGCCAATTACCCGACAACGCCTTTATATTTCACTCCTCGCCTCTCTGCAGACTTTCCTAATTATAGCATTCGGTGCTACCGAAATTATTATATTTTATATTATATTTGAGGCCACACTCATCCCCACTCTCATTATTATTACCCGATGAGGCAATCAAACTGAACGCCTCAGCGCAGGAACCTATTTCCTATTTTACACCTTAGCTGGGTCACTACCACTTTTAGTTGCACTGCTTCTACTTCAACAGTCCACAGGAACCCTATCAATACTGGTAATTCAATATGCTCAGCCGCTACTACTGGATACCTGAAGCCATAAAATCTGATGAGCAGGCTGCTTAATCGCCTTCCTAGTAAAAATACCGTTATATGGAGTACACCTCTGGCTACCAAAAGCCCATGTAGAAGCCCCCGTTGCAGGATCTATGGTCCTGGCAGCAGTATTACTAAAACTTGGCGGCTACGGAATAATACGTATAATAATTATACTAGACCCCCTTTCTAAAGAGCTAATTTACCCTTTTATTATCCTGGCATTATGAGGCATCATCATGACAGGGTCCATCTGTTTACGACAAACGGACCTAAAATCATTAATCGCCTATTCTTCTGTTAGCCATATGGGCCTCGTAGCAGGAGGGATTCTAATTCAGACCCCATGAGGATTCTCCGGAGCTATCATCCTTATAATTGCCCATGGCCTGGTATCCTCAATACTATTCTGCTTAGCTAATACGGCTTACGAACGAACTCACAGCCGAACTATAATTCTTGCCCGAGGATTACAAATGATCTTCCCGTTAACTGCAGTCTGATGATTTATTGCTAATCTGGCCAACCTAGCACTGCCACCCCTCCCTAACTTGATGGGTGAACTTATAATTATTACGACCCTCTTTAACTGATCGCCCTCAACCATTGCGCTTACAGGGATAGGGACCCTGATTACCGCCAGCTACTCTCTTTACATATTCTTAATAACTCAACGCGGCCCCGCACCAAACCACATTATTAAACTCCCACCATTCCACACTCGAGAACACTTATTAATAGCCCTCCACCTTACCCCAGTAATTCTCCTTGTAACAAAACCAGAGCTCATGTGAGGGTGATGTTATTAGTAAGTATAGTTTAATCAAAATATTAGATTGTGATTCTAAAGACAGGGGTTGAAATCCCCTTACTCACCAAGGAAGGAGCGACATCAGTAAGTACTGCTAATCCTTATCACCCGAGGTTAAAGTCCTCGGCTTCCTTACGCTTTTGAAGGATAACAGTTCATCCATTGGTCTTAGGAACCAAAAACTCTTGGTGCAAATCCAAGCAGAAGCTATGAGCCTAACAGCCCTAATTATGTCGTCCTCACTTACTCTAGTCCTTACGATTCTTGTTTTTCCCTTATTAATAACATTAACTCCTAACCCTGAAAAATCAGAATGGGCAAATACACATGTCAAAACTGCAGTTAGCGTCGCATTCTATGTTAGCCTCCTCCCGCTTATGATTTTTCTCGATCAAGGGGCCGAAGCGATTGTTACAAACTGACAATGAATAAATACACAAGCATTTGATATTAATATTAGCTTTAAATTTGACCACTATTCCCTCATCTTCACACCTATTGCCCTTTACGTAACGTGATCAATTCTAGAATTTGCACTATGATATATACATTCTGACCCCAACATCAACCGATTCTTTAAATATTTACTGCTATTCTTAGTCGCTATAATCACGCTGGTTACAGCAAACAATATATTTCAGCTATTCATTGGCTGAGAAGGAGTCGGAATTATATCATTTTTATTAATTGGATGATGACACGGACGAGCGGACGCCAACACCGCAGCCCTTCAAGCTGTTATCTATAACCGTGTAGGCGATATCGGATTAATCCTTGCTATAGCTTGATTTGCAGTAAACTTAAATTCCTGAGAAATCCAACAAATCTTTTCCTTATCACAAGACATAAACATAACAGTTCCTCTAACTGGCCTTATTCTTGCGGCAACAGGGAAGTCAGCCCAATTTGGCTTACATCCCTGACTTCCCTCTGCCATAGAGGGCCCTACACCGGTCTCTGCCCTACTTCACTCTAGCACTATAGTTGTTGCGGGAATTTTCCTATTAATTCGCCTGCACCCCCTTATAGAAAATAACCAAACAGCGCTAACAATCTGTTTATGCCTAGGAGCACTAACTACTTTATTTACAGCCACCTGTGCCCTCACCCAAAATGACATCAAAAAAATTGTCGCCTTCTCAACATCTAGCCAACTCGGCCTAATAATAGTAACAATTGGACTAAATCAGCCACAATTAGCATTCCTCCATATTTGTACACACGCATTCTTCAAGGCTATGCTATTTCTATGCTCCGGCTCCATTATTCATAGCCTGAATGATGAACAGGACATTCGGAAGATAGGCGGCCTTCACAAACTCATACCCACCACCTCAACCTGCCTTACAATTGGTAGTCTAGCACTAACGGGTACCCCTTTCCTAGCTGGGTTCTTCTCAAAAGATGCTATCATTGAGGCCCTAAACACCTCTTATCTTAACGCCTGAGCCCTAACTCTTACACTAATTGCCACCTCATTTACCGCAGTTTACAGCTTCCGCGTCGTATATTTTGTAACAATAGGATCTCCACGATTCCTACCACTCTCTCCTATTAACGAGAATAACTCAATAGTAATTAACCCTATTAAACGACTTGCCTGAGGAAGCATTGTTGCAGGACTTATTATCACCTTCAACTTTTTACCTTTAAACACACCTATCATAACAATACCCTCTACCCTTAAGCTAGCAGCCCTGATCGTAACTATTACCGGTCTCCTCGTCGGCATAGAACTCTCAGCCGCTGCTAATTCACGAGGTAAGGTTATACCTATAACCTCTACCCACCATTTTTCAAATATGCTGGGATATTTTCCCGCATTAATACACCGACTATCCCCAAAAGCTAGCCTAGTTATGGGCCAGTCCGCTGCCACAAAGCTTGACCAAACATGGTTCCAAGCCACTGGCCCAAAGTCATTAGCACTCACTCAGATAATGATAGCAAAAACACTAAATGATATCCAGCTAGGAACAATTAAGAAATACTTAACTATCTTCGTCCTAACCATGGTTTTGGCTGTCCTCTTGGTCTTTATTTAGACCGCTCGTAGAGTACCCCGACTTAGGCCACGAGTGAGCTCCAGCACCACAAGCAACGTTAACAACAGGACCCAAGCACAAATAACTAACATTGCACCCCCAAAGGAGTATATTATAGCTACACCTCCAACATCCCCCCGCAGCATAGAAAACTCCTTGAGCCCGTCAATGATTACCCAAGAGCCCTCATATCAACCGCCCCAGAGTAACCCTGCAACCAAAACAACACCTACTAAATAAACTGATACGTAACCGGCTACCGAGCGACTCCCTCAAGCTTCCGGGAAAGGTTCAGCAGCTAACGCTGCCGAGTAAGCAAACACTACAAGTATTCCTCCTAAATAAATTAAGAATAGAACTAGAGATAAAAAGGACCCCCCACAACCAATCAGTACCCCACACCCAACCCCTGCTGCCACTACCAACCCTAAGGCAGCATAATAAGGCGTGGGGTTAGATGCAACAGCAATTAAACCCACAATCAAAGCAACTAATAACAGAAACACAAAATAGGTCATAATTCCTACTCGGACTCTAACCGAGACCAGTGATTTGAAGAACCAACGTTGTAACTCAACTACAGGAATAATTAATGGCAAGCCTACGAAAAACCCACCCGCTAATAAAAATTGCTAATGATGCACTAGTTGACCTTCCAACACCATCTAACATTTCCGTAATATGAAATTTTGGATCTCTTTTAGGACTATGTCTGATTACTCAGATCCTAACGGGACTATTTCTAGCCATGCACTACACCTCTGACATCTCAACCGCATTTTCATCAGTTACGCACATCTGCCGAGACGTTAATTACGGTTGACTTATTCGAAACATCCATGCCAACGGTGCATCCTTCTTTTTCATCTGTATTTATATACACATCGCGCGAGGCCTCTACTATGGCTCATATCTTTATAAAGAAACCTGAAACATTGGCGTAGTATTACTTCTGTTAGTTATAATGACAGCCTTTGTTGGCTATGTACTTCCCTGAGGACAGATGTCTTTCTGAGGTGCAACCGTCATTACAAACCTGCTCTCAGCAGTTCCCTACATAGGAGACACTCTTGTTCAATGAATCTGAGGTGGTTTCTCAGTAGACAACGCAACGCTGACGCGCTTTTTCGCATTCCACTTCCTACTACCGTTCGTTATTGCCGGCGCAACTATTTTACATCTTCTGTTCCTCCACGAAACAGGATCAAACAACCCGGCCGGCCTGAACTCCGACGCAGATAAAATTTCTTTCCACCCATACTTCTCGTACAAAGACCTTCTGGGTTTCGTTATTATACTTCTAGCTCTCACCTCTCTCGCGCTATTTTCACCTAACTTATTAGGTGACCCAGAAAACTTTACCCCAGCAAATCCACTGGTAACACCTCCACATATTCAGCCTGAGTGATATTTCCTGTTTGCTTACGCCATTCTACGATCTATTCCTAATAAACTAGGAGGGGTACTTGCACTACTATTTAGTATCCTAGTGCTAATAGTTGTGCCCATTTTACATACTTCAAAACAACGAGGACTAACTTTCCGCCCTATAACCCAATTTTTATTCTGAACCTTAGTTGCAGACATGATTATTTTAACATGAATTGGGGGTATACCCGTAGAACATCCATATATCATCATTGGCCAAATTGCATCCATTTTATATTTTGCACTTTTCCTTGTTCTTGTTCCACTAGCAGGATGAGCAGAAAATAAAGCATTGAAATGAGCTTGCCCTAGTAGCTTAGCTTGAAAGCATCGGTCTTGTAATCCGAAGATCGAGGGTTAAACCCCCTCCTAGCGCCCAGAAAAAGGAGATTTTAACTCCCACCCCTGGCTCCCAAAGCCAGAATTCTAAATTAAACTATCTTCTGATGGTAAAACACGTGGTAGTGCATGCTATGCACAATACCATGTGTTATGTTAGTACATATATATGTATTATCACCATTCATTTATATTAACCTAAAAGCAAGTACTAACATCTAAGACGTACATAAGCATATCATTAAAATTCAGAAATATTTTATTTTAAACTGGGAAATATATATTTCCCCTAGATATGGCACACAGAATTTTCCTCGAAATATTCAACTAATATTTATATTAAACATATTAATGTAGTAAGAGACCACCAACCGGTCCATATAAGGCATATTACCCATGATAGAATCAGGGACACAATATTTAAGATAAGGTATTTTGTGAACTATTCCTTGTATCTGGTTTCTATCTCAGGTACTTACCTATGAAGAATCCACCCTTCTCTAATTTTCCTTGCATACGGTTAAATGGTGTAATTACATACTCTTCACCAACCCCACATGCCGGGCGTTCTTTTATATGCATAGGGGTTCTCTTTTTGGTAGCCTTTCATCTTGCATCTCAGAGTGCAGGCACAATTAACATATCAAGGGAGTATATTTCCTTGCAAGAGTTAAAGTAGGTTCATTATTAAAAGACATAACTCAAGAATTACATATTATTTTATCAAGTGCATAATACATTCATCTCTTCTTGAATTGATCCCTATATAGATGCCCCCCCTTTTGGCTTTTGCGCGACAAACCCCCCTACCCCCTACGCTCAGTGAATCCTGTTATCCTTGTCAAACCCCGAAAGCAAGGAAGGTTCAAGAACGTGCCAGCTAACAAGTTGAAATATGGGTTAGCCATCCGCATTATGTATATATATATATGCATTTCGCATTTAGCCACCGCAGAAATTTACCCAAATTTTAGCCTAAAAAACTCTATTGAATTTTGGGTAAAATTCTCAATGCTAAAAAGTCCAACATAATTTAGCT